TTTGTGATTTGGAAAGTAAGGGTTGCGGAAGGTTTTAAAAGTTTTTAGTACTGGGTTTATGGGTATTTTATGGTAAATAATTTGTGATGTTATATTTATATATATTATATATAATATGTGATGGGATAAGTCAACGCATACCACAATTTGTTGATTTTACACGTTTAGTTGAGTTCTCCTTGGTTTTGGGGTTTGACAAGGATACAGGATTCTCTGAGCGTAGGGGGTAAGGGGGTTTGTCGCGTGTAAACCAAAGGGGTGATATAGTATAAGTATGTGTTGAGTAATAGTATGTATGCACTCAGGACAAGTTATGTAGTTTCCAAGTTATGTCACTCAAACATTAATTTATAATACCCAATACAAGTGAAAATGTTCCACCTTATTTACCATTTTATTTGCACTGTGAAATGTGAGTGAAAGGAAACCAGAAAAGAGAACTTTATGCATATAAGAGAATGCTAGGCATGGGGGGTAACGAGTCGTATGTACTACACCATTAATCATATGCCAGGATAATACAATTTAAGGGGAACTTCTATTAATGTCCCTGAAATAGGAACCAGATGCCAGTAATAGTTCACTATATGCGACCCCCACAATTATTGTCCCTGATTCTATCATTAATATTATGCCTTTATATAAACTGGTTGGTGGTCTCTTACTGCATTTGTATTATTTAAGTAAATTTTAGTTGTTTGGCCAGAAAATTATTACTAAACCAAGTTATGGAAAAGGACCTATTTCTTTAATTTAAAATGAGTTCATGTGGGGTTTAAATGTCTTATGTACACCTTGTAGGTTATTACCTGCTTTATGGTTTAAATAAGTTAATGGGGATTATACATTAATGTACTAGTACATTAATGTAATATTATGCATAATATGTACTAAACCATACAGGTCATCAGAAAATAGTTTAGTTTAGAATTCTGGCTTTGGGAGCCAGAGGTGGGAGTTAGAATCTCTCTTTTCTGGCACTAGGGAGGAGTTTAACCTCCGATCTTCGGATTACAAGACCGATGCTTTTAGGCTAAGCTACTAGGCTAAGCACATTTTAATGCTTTATTTTCTAGACATCCTGCTAGAGGGATAAGGATTAGGAATAATGCGAAGTAAAGGATGGATGCGATTTGTCCGATGATGATGAATGGGTGTTCTACAGGTATTCCTCCAATACATGTTAGGATAATTATGTCTGCAACTAAGGTACAGAAGAGGAATTGTGTGATGGGTCGGAATGTTAGTCCGCGTTGTTTGGATGTGTGTAGGATTGGCACTACTATTAGGACTAGGATTGAGAATAACAGGGCAAGAACTCCGCCTAGTTTGTTTGGGATTGATCGTAGGATGGCGTAAGCAAATAGGAAATAACATTCGGGTTTAATATGTGGAGGGGTGACTAGTGGGTTTGCGGGGGTGAAGTTTTCTGGATCTCCTAGGAGGTTTGGGGAAAAAAGAGCTAGTGATGTGAGGCTTAGTAGTACTACTACAAACCCTAAAAGGTCTTTGTATGAGAAGTAAGGGTGGAATGCGATTTTGTCCGCGTCTGAGTTGATTCCTACAGGGTTGTTTGAGCCTGTTTCGTGTAAGAATAGTAGGTGTACCATGGTTGCTGCTGCGATTACGAATGGTAGGAGGAAGTGGAAGGCAAAGAATCGTGTTAGTGTTGCATTATCTACTGAGAAACCGCCACAGATACATTGGACTAGGGCGTCTCCTACGTATGGCACTGCTGATAATAAATTGGTAATTACAGTGGCACCACAGAAGGATATTTGTCCACAGGGAAGCACATAGCCAACAAAAGCAGTTATTATGACTAGGAGAAGTAGTACTACACCAATGTTACAGGTTTCTTTGTAAAGGTATGACCCGTAATAAAGTCCTCGGGCGATATGTAGATAAATGCAGATGAAGAAGAAGGAAGCTCCGTTTGCGTGAATGTTTCGGATAAGACAGCCGTAATTAACATCTCGGCAGATGTGGGCGACTGATGAGAAGGCAGTTGAAATGTCTGAGGTATAGTGTATGGCTAAAAATAGTCCTGTTAGAATTTGGGTAATTAGGCAGAGTCCTAATAGGGACCCAAAGTTACAACATACTGAAATGTTTGAGGGGGCGGGTAGGTCAACTAATGCGTCGTTAGCGATTTTAATTAAAGGGTGTGTTTTTCGTAGGCTTGCCATTAAGGGTTCTTATAGTTGAATAACAACGGTGGTTCTTCAAGTCACTGGTCTCGGTTAGAATCCGAGTAAGAATTATGACTTATCTTGTTTCTTTACTGTTAATAGCTTTGGTTGTTGGATTGGTTGCTGTAGCTTCAAGTCCTGCGCCTTATTTTGCTGCTTTTGGTTTGGTGGTGGCAGCAGGGGTTGGTTGTGGGGTATTAATTGGCCATGGTGGGTCGTTTTTATCATTGGTTCTTTTTTTGATTTACTTAGGGGGAATGCTTGTTGTGTTTGCTTATTCAGCTGCTTTGGCAGCTGAGCCTTTTCCTGAGGCTTGGGGTGATCGTTCTGTTGTCGGTTACGTGTTGGTGTATTTATTGGGTGTTGGTTTGATGGTTGGGTTATTTTGGGATGGTTGGTATGAAGGTTCTTGGGGGGTGGTGGATAATTTAAAGGAGTTTTCTATGTTGCGGGGGGATACTAGTGGGGTGGCTGTAGTATATTCGTCTGGGGGTATTATGTTAGTTATTTGCGCTTGTGTGTTACTTTTGACTTTGTTTGTTGTGTTGGAGCTTACTCGTGGTTTAAGTCGGGGTACGCTTCGAGCAGTTTAGATAGTGGCTAAAAGGGTTGCTAAGGCTAGGGAGAGGAGGAAAATGGTTAAGTAGGTTTTGATTATTCCTTGTTGGGCATCATTAATAATTTTAGCCATTTTTACTTGTGTGGATGTGGTTCCTTTTGGTCCTACAGCTTCAAAACATGTTTGGTCTACAAGTTGTGTGGCAATCGATTGTCCTAGCGTTAGATTTAGTTTTGGGATAAATCGATGAATGGTTATGGGGAAATATCCTAGCATGTTGGAGAAATGGTGGAGTGGGATTGTTGGGGTGGTTTTGTATTGTTTGTTGGTTAAGGCTGTTAGTTCTATGGCTACTAGTAGACCTGTGATGGTAACGATTAGGGCGGCCATTTTAAGGGTTGTTGGTATGGTTATGATAGGGGTTTTTGAAGGGAGGAAGTTTGATGTAATGATTAGTCCTGCAATGATGCTTCCACAGGCGAGTCGTTTGATGGGGTTAATAACTGATGGGTCATTTTCGTTGATTGGTGAGAGTGGTAGGAATCGAGGGCTTCCCATGGTGACGAAGTATACGACTCGGAAGCTATATACGGCAGTGAATGATGTGGCAATTAGTGTAAGGGTCAGGGCACAGGCGTTTAGGTGTGAGGTGTTGAGGGCTTCAATAATGGCATCTTTTGAGAAAAATCCGGCTAGAAATGGGGTTCCTGTAAGTGCTAGGCTGCCAATTGTGAGGCAGGTTGAGGTGAATGGCATTAGGTTATGTAGGCCTCCCATTTTTCGGATGTCTTGTTCATCATTTAGGCTATGGATAATAGACCCTGAGCATAGAAATAATATGGCTTTAAAGAAGGCGTGTGTGCAGATGTGTAGAAATGCTAGTTGGGGCTGATTAAGTCCAATGGTGACCATTATAAGTCCTAGTTGACTTGATGTTGAGAAAGCTACAATTTTTTTGATGTCGTTTTGGGTGAGGGCACAGGCAGCTGTAAATAAGGTGGTTAGGGCTCCTAAGCAGAGACAGATTGTTAAGGCTGTTTTGTTATTTTCTATAAGAGGGTGGAGTCGGATAAGTAAGAAGATTCCTGCGACAACCATGGTGCTGGAATGAAGTAGGGCAGACACTGGTGTGGGGCCCTCCATGGCGGAGGGTAACCAAGGGTGTAGTCCGAATTGTGCTGATTTTCCGGTTGCTGCAAGAATTAGTCCGATGAGGGGAAGGGTTATGTCAAAATTTTTTGACAGGAAAAAGATTTGTTGAATTTCACATGAATTTATGTTTATTGCGAGACAGGCTATACTTATGATTAATCCAATGTCCCCAACTCGGTTGTATAGTACGGCTTGTAGGGCTGCTGTGTTAGCATCTGCTCGTCCATACCAACAGCCAATGAGAAGAAATGACATGATTCCTACTCCTTCACAGCCAATGAATAGTTGGAATATGTTGTTGGCTGTTACTAGGATAATTATGGCCACTAGAAATAGTAGGAGATATTTAAAAAATCGGTTTATGTATGGGTCAGAGTGTATATAACATGATGCGAATTCTAAAATAGAACAGGTAACATATAGGGCAATAGGGGTGAAGATTAGGGAGTAGTGGTCAAATTTGAAGCTGATATTGATATCGAATGTAGAGGTATTTATACAGTGACAGTTTGTGACGATGGTTTCAGCTCCTTGGTCTAAGAAAATTATAAGGGGCAAGAGGCTGATGAAGAATGCACTGCTTACGGCTGTTTTGACATGTGTAACGGCACATGTTGGGTTTTGGGGTTTTGGGTTGAATGTTATTAGTAAGGGGTATGTAAGGATTGTTAAGACTAGGATTAATGAGGACGATAAAATTAAGGCTGTTGTGTGCATAGCTTTCACTTGGATTTGCACCAAGAGTTTTTGGTTCCTAAGACCAATGGATGAGCTGTTATCCTTTGAAAGCAACGAGGAAACCACGGAGTTTAACCGTGGAGTTAAGGATTAGCAGTACTTATTGCCTCGGGCCTTCCTCGGTGAGTAAGAGGATTTTAACCTCTGTCTTTAGAATCACAATCTAATATTTTGAGTTAAACTATACTTACTAGTGGCAACAACCACATATGAGTTCTGGTTTTGTAATTAATAAGATGACAGGGAGGAGATGTAGCACTAATAATAGGTGCTCTCGTGTGTGGAAGGGAGGTAGTCCTATAATGTGATGTGGGGTTGGGCCTCGTTGGGTTATAAGGAACATGTACAGGGAGTAGCCTGCTGTAATTAGTGTTCCTACTCCTGTTAGGGCGATGGTACATGGTGAACAGTTAAATAGTGTGGTAATAATTATAATTTCTCCTATTAGATTTGGAAGGGGAGGGAGTGCTAGGTTGGCTAGATTGGCGATGAAACAACAGGCTGCTGTTAGTGGAAAAATTACTTGGAGTCCTCGGGCAAGAATTATGGTTCGGCTGTGTGTTCGTTCATAGGCGGTGTTGGCTAAACAGAATAATGCGGAAGATACTAGGCCGTGGGCAATTATTAGAATGATTGCTCCTGTGAATCCACAGGGGGTTTGGATTAAAATTCCTCCTGCAACTAAGCCTATGTGGCTTACAGATGAGTAGGCAATAAGCGATTTCAGGTCTGTTTGTCGTAGGCAGATAGAGCCGGTTATGATAATACCACATAGGGCTAAGATGATAAATGGGTATGCTAGTTCTTTGGAAAGGGGGTCTAGTATAACTATTATTCGTATTATACCGTATCCACCTAGTTTTAGTAACACTGCGGCTAGTACTATAGATCCTGCTACTGGGGCTTCTACATGGGCTTTTGGCAGACATAGATGTACCCCATATAGTGGTATTTTGACTAGGAAGGCGATTAAGCATCCGGCCCAACAGATTTTATGTCCACAAGAATTAAGGGTTATTGGTTGTGAATATTGTAGAATTAATATTGATAAGGTTCCTGTTGTGTTTTGAAGAAGTAGTAGAGCTACTAGGAGGGGCAGGGATCCTGCTAGGGTGTAAAATAGGAAGTAGGTCCCTGCGTTTAGTCGTTCGGTTTGGTTTCCACATCGTGTGATGATGATGAGAGTGGGGATTAGTGTGGCTTCGAATATGATGTAGAATATGATAATTTCTGTGGCGCTGAATGCTATAATTAGAAAAGTCTGTAGTGAAGCTAGGAGTGTGATGTATAGTCGTTGTCGGTTAATTGGTTCTGGGTTAATATGGTTTTGGCTGGCTAGAATTATTAGGGGGAGAAGACAGCAGGTTAATACTAGTAGGGGGGTTGAGAGAGGGTCTGTGGCCATGTAGATGTTAGAACTAGTCCATCCGGTTTCTGATGTACATTTTAGACAGGTTAGACTAATGAGAGCAATTAGTAGGCTGTGTGCGGTTGTTGTTGTACAAAGACATTTTGGTGAGGAACAACAGATTGTGGGGAATAACATGATTGTGGGAATTAGTACTTTTAGCATTGTAATAAGTTAAGGTTTTGTAAGCGGTCTGTTCCATGTGTTCGGGCAGCAGCAACTAGAAGTGCTAGACCTGCACTGGCTTCACAGGCGGAAAAGGCTAATAGTAGTATAGGTGCTGTGGAGAATCCTGTTGTTTCGAACTGGAGGGCACAGATAGCTAGTGCGATGAAAAGTGATAATATTATCCCTTCTAGGCATAATAGTGCAGAGAGCAGGTGGGTGCGGTGGAATGCTAGGCCTATTAGACCTAAAATAAATGCTGAGCTAAAACTGAAGTGTACGGGTGTCATAAGGGGGTCGTGGAATTAAACCACGATTTTCTGAGCCGAAATCAGAGGTCTTGTTTTGGACTAACTCCCTATTCTGCACATTCTAGGCCGCCTTGTGTACATTCGTAAACTAAGCCTAGTGTAAGGAGTACTAAAATTATTGCGGCACAAAAGAAGGCCCCGGCGGGGTCATGAAGTTGGTCTCCACATGGTAGTGGTAGAAGGAGGGCAATTTCTAAGTCGAATAATAGAAACAAAATTGCCACTAGAAAGAATCGGAGTGAAAAAGGCAGGCGGGCGGAGCCTAGGGGATCAAAGCCGCATTCATAGGGGGAGAGTTTTTCTGCGTCTGGGTTTATTTGAGGAAGACAGAAAGAAATGGTTGCTAAAATTAGTGATAGGGCTGTAGTAATGATTAGAATTGTAATTATTAAGTTCATTATCTTTCCTTGGGATTTAACCAAGACTGGGTGATTGGAAGTCACTCGTACTAGCTTTAATACTAGAAAGATTATGAGCCACAACAGTAGATGGATACGTAGAGGAAGAGACATACTACGTCAACGAAGTGACAATAACATGCGGCAGCTTCGAAGCCAAAATGGTGTTCAGAGGTAAAGTGGTATTGGATTTGGCGTAGGAGGCAGACGATTAGGAATGAAGACCCAATAATGACATGGAGTCCGTGGAATCCTGTGGCTACAAAGAATGTTGAGCCATAAACTCCATCTGCAATTGTGAATGGTGCTTCATAGTATTCTATAGCTTGTAATGCTGTGAAGTAAAGTCCGAGTAGGATTGTGAGTGCAAGGGATTGGATGGCTTGTTTTCGTTCGCCTTCTATAATACTGTGGTGTGCACATGTTACTGTTACTCCGGATGCTAATAGAACGGCTGTGTTGAGTAAAGGCACTTCGAACGGGTCTAGAGGGGTGATTCCGGCTGGTGGACAGCATCCTCCTAGCTCGGGTGTGGGGGCTAGGCTTGAGTGGTAAAAGGCACAGAAAAATCCTAAGAAGAAGAATACTTCGGATGTAATGAACAGGATTATTCCATATCGTAAGCCTTTTTGTACTGGGATGGTGTGGTGGCCTTGGAATGTGCCTTCTCGGACAATGTCTCGACAACATTGGTACATTGTAAGAAGTAAAAGAATTATTCCAAGTGCTATTAGCGTAGTTGAGTGGAAGTGGAACCAGATTGCTAAGCCAGATGTCATTAGGAGAGCACTGACTGCGCCGGTTAGTGGACATGGGCTTGGATCAACCATGTGATATGCATGTGCTTGGTGGGCCATTAAACGTTCTCTTGTAGGTAGAGGCTTAGAAGAAGTACGAAGACATAGGCTTGAATTATTGCCACTGCAACTTCTAGTAGTGTTAATAAGAATAATACGGTAGCTGTCAGGATTGCTACTGTTGGTATTATAGGAAGTAGCACGAAGACAGCAGTAGCAATTAATTGGATTAGCAAGTGGCCTGCGGACAGGTTGGCTGTTAGTCGCACGCCTAGGGCTAGTGGTCGAATAAATAGGCTAATTGTTTCGATAATAATTAGAACTGGGATTAGGGGGATTGGGGTCCCTTCTGGCAGGAGGTGGCCTAGGGCCACGGTTGGTTGATTACGCATTCCAATAATAACAGTGGCTAAACAGAGTGGTACAGCGAATCCCATGTTTAGGGATAGTTGTGTAGTTGGTGTGAAGGTGTAGGGCAATAGTCCAAGCATATTAATGGTGATTAAGAACACTATAAGGGATGCTAGTAATAGTGCACATTTGTGCCCTGCTACGTTTAGTGGTAGTATTAGTTGATTAACGAATCGATTAATTAGACATCCTTGAAGTGTAATTAGGCGATTACTAATACATCGAGAGGATGGGGCCGGGAATAGTACACATGGTAATGCAATTGCGATTGCAATTAAGGGGATACCTAGATAAGATGGGCTTGCAAATTGATCGAAGAAGCTTATTGCCATGGTCAGTCTCAGGGTTCAGTTTTGTGTTTTTCAGCACTTACTGGAGTAGGTTCATTAGGTGTAATATGATTTAAAATTTTGGTTGGGATAATGGTAAGAAAAATTAGTCATGAGAATACTAAGATAGCAAATCAAGGGGCTGGGTTTAATTGAGGCATTTCACTAAGGGTGGTTGGGAGGCACCAATCTTTGGCTTAAAAGGCCAACGCTGTAGCCCAGGTTTAGCTCTATAGTGAGGCGTCTTCTAGTATTAATGAGGAACAGTTCTGGAAGTGTTCTAGAGGGACTGCTTCTACTACAATAGGCATGAAGCTGTGGTTTGCACCGCAAATTTCGGAACATTGTCCATAGAACACACCTGGACGGGAGGCAATGAAAGCGATTTGATTTAGTCGTCCTGGCACTGCGTCTATTTTTATACCCAAAGATGGTACAGCACAGGAGTGTAGGACATCTTCAGCGGAGACGAGAACTCGGATTGGGGACTCTATTGGAATAACCATTCGATGGTCTGTTTCAAGGAGTCGGAATTGGCCGGGAGTAAGGTCTTGTGTTGGAATCATATAGGAGTCAAAGCTTAAATCTTCATAATCGGTGTATTCGTAGCTACAGTAACATTGATGTCCTATGGCTTTAATTGTTAAGTGAGGATCATTAATCTCATCTATAAGATAAAGAATTCGAAGGGATGGGAGGGCAATTAAAATTAAAATTACGGCTGGTAATACTGTACATACAATTTCGATCTCTTGGGAGTCTAGAATATACTTATTAGTTAGTTTGGTTGATACTATTGCAGCAATAATGTAAAGTACTAAAGTACTAATTAGGAATACAATCATTAAAGCGTGGTCGTGGAAATGGAGAAGCTCTTCTATTACGGGTGATGCCGCGTCTTGGAATCCTAGTTGTGTGGGATGTGCCATTAAGCTTTGAAGCTTAAGACATGCAGGATTTTAACCTACGATTTCACCTTGACAAAGTGATGTAATTTTCAAGTTTACTAATGTCTTAGAAGGAAGTGGCAGAGTGGTTATGCGACTGGCTTGAAACCAGTACATGGGGGTTCAATTCCTCCCTTCCTCGTTAATTTGATTGAACTTGAACAAATGCTGGTTCTTCGAATGTGTGGTATGGAGGTGGGCATCCATGAAGCCATTCTGCATTTGTTGAGGTTATTTCAACAGATAGTACTTCTCGTTTAGCGGCGAAGGCTTCACATAGAATAAAGAGGAATATGATTACTGCTACTAGAGAGATTAATGAGCCGATAGAAGAGACTGTATTACAAAGAGCATAGGCGTCTGGGTAATCTGAATATCGTCGTGGCATGCCCGCAAGGCCTAGGAAGTGTTGTGGGAAGAATGTGAGGTTTACTCCTACAAACATTACTGCAAAGTGAATTTTAGTACAAGTACTGTGTAGTGTATACCCTGTAATTAAAGGGAAACAGTGTACGAAGCCTGCTATAATGGCAAATACAGCACCCATTGATAATACGTAGTGGAAGTGGGCAACTACATAGTATGTGTCATGAAGGACAATATCAAGGGATGAGTTGGCTAATACGATACCAGTAAGCCCTCCTACTGTAAACAGGAAAATGAAGCCCAGGGCACATAGTATTGGTGTCTCACATTTAATAGACCCGCCATGTAGTGTGGCTAGACAACTAAAGACTTTTACACCTGTTGGGATGGCAATAATTATTGTAGCGGATGTGAAGTAGGCACGAGTATCAACATCCATTCCAACTGTGAACATGTGGTGGGCACAAACAATAAATCCGAGAAGGCCAATTGCCATTATAGCACACACCATTCCTATATATCCAAATGGTTCTTTTTTTCCTGCGTAGTAGGCTACAACGTGAGAAACAATGCCGAACCCAGGTAAAATAAGAATATATACTTCTGGGTGACCAAAGAAACAAAATAAGTGTTGGTAAAGGATTGGGTCTCCTCCTCCTGCTGGGTCGAAGAAAGTTGTGTTTAAATTACGATCTGTTAATAGCATTGTAATTCCAGCGGCTAGAACTGGCAAAGATAGGAGTAGAAGTACGGCTGTTACAAGTACGGCACATACAAATAAAGGTGTCTGATATTGAGAGATGGCAGGGGGTTTTATATTAATTGAAGTGGTGATAAAGTTAATTGCACCCAGGATAGATGAGACACCTGCTAAATGTAAGGAGAAAATGGTTAAGTCAACAGATGCCCCTGCATGGGCTAAATTGCTTGCAAGCGGAGGGTACACTGTACATCCTGTTCCGGCCCCTGCTTCAACTCCGGAAGAGGCGAGGAGGAGAAGGAAGGAAGGAGGCAGAAGACAAAAACTTATATTATTTATCCGGGGAAACGCCATGTCTGGGGCCCCAATTATTAAGGGAAGAAGACAGTTCCCGAATCCCCCGATAAGGATTGGTATTACTATAAAGAAAATCATAACGAAGGCGTGTGCAGTGACGATGACATTATAAATTTGATCATCACCTAGAAGCGATCCGGGTTGGCTTAGTTCAGCTCGAATTAAGAGGCTGAGGGCAGTTCCAACTATTCCGGCACAGGCACCAAATACAAGATAGAGGGTGCCAATGTCTTTGTGGTTAGTAGAGAAGAAACAGCGCGTCATTGCCACAGGTAGGGTAGCCGAGTGTTTAGGCGGTGGGTTGTAGCCCCGAAGACAGAGGTTCAAGTCCTCTTCCTATCAAGCCCCGTGGTGGAGTACACGTCAGATTGCAAATCTGAAGACGCAGACTAGATACCTGCCGGGGCTTTCCCGCCTTACTCGGCTAACGGCGGGAAGAGTAGATGAATGCTCGCTGGCTTGAGCGCTTAGCTGTTAACTAAGAGGTTGTAGGATCGAGGCCTTCTCATCTAGAAAGGCTTTAGCTTAATTAAAGTGTCTGATTTGCATTCAGAAGATGTGGGATAGAGTCCTGCAAGTCTTAGGTTTTAAACAGGAACTAGGAGATTTTAACTCCTGCTTAGGGCTTTGAAGGCCCTTGGTCTAAATTATCCTAAGTTCCTAAGTGGCTAGTGCCATAATGGTGGGGGTGATTGGTAATAGTCCTAGGGTAATTACTGTGGAAGTGGCTAGGGGCAGAGTTATTTGGGTTGTTTGGGTTCGACAAGGGGTGGTATTATTTACTGTGCTTGGAGAAATTGTTAGTGTTATTGCATAACATAGTCGCAGGTAGAAGTAGAGGCTTAGTAGGGCGGCTAGGGCTATGACAGTGGCTGTTAGTGGGATGTCTTGTTTTGTTAGTTCTTGTAAAATTAAACATTTTGGTATAAATCCTGTTAATGGGGGTAGGCCTCCTAGTGAGAGGAGGGCGAGGGCGGCGGTTGTTGCTAGAATTGGGCTTTTTGAACATGTTATTGTGAGGGTATTGATTTTTGTGGCGGATGCTATTTTTAATGTAAGGAATATTGCGGATGTTATGAAAATATATATTCCTAGGGCAATTAAAGTAAGGTGTGGTGTGTATTGTAGAATAATAATTATACATCCTATATGTGCGATTGAGGAGTAAGCTATAATTTTTCGTAGTTGCGTTTGGTTTAGTCCTCCACATCCTCCAACGAGTGTTGATAGTAGGCCTAGTGATGTAAGTAGTAAGGGGTCAATGGTTGGGGCTACTTGAATAATTAGTGCGAATGGAGCTAGCTTTTGACAGGTGGAAAGAATTAACCCTGTTAGTAGGTCAAGTCCTTGTAAGACTTCTGGCATACAGAAGTGTATAGGGGCTAGACCAATTTTTAGTGCTAGTGCAATAATGATTATTGTGCTAGCTAGAGGGTGGGCCAAGTTGTTAATGTCACATTCTCCTATAACCCAGGCGTTTGTTGTGCTAGCAAAAAGGATGGTTGCTGCTGCGGTTGCTTGGGTTAGAAAATATTTGGTTGTTGCTTCGACTGCGCGTGGGTGGTGGTGTTGTGCTATTAATGGTAGGATTGCTATGGTATTGATTTCGAGACCTATACAGGCTAGTAGACAGTGGGAGCTAGCGAAGGTTAGGGTGGTTCCTAGGCCTAGACTAAATAAGAGGGTGGTTAATACGTAAGGGTTCATTGATAGGGGAGGCATTTTAACCGTCATGTTCGGGGTATGGGCCCGAAAGCTTAATTAGCTGACCTTATCTTAGAAAGTGGTGTAGAGGAAGCACCAGGAGTTTTGATCTCCTGAGTATGGGTTCGATTCCCTTCTTTCTAGGAACTGGAGGGGCTTTAACCCTCATAAGCCACTCTATCAAAGTGGTCCTTGGGCATTCAGGCACGGTTCCTTTTATAGTTGTGGTGGTAGACCTGCAAATGCGATTGGGAGAGCGGTGTGACAGAGTACTAAAGCGAGGGTGAGGGGGAGGAAGTTTTTACATACTAGGTGTATTAGTTGATCATATCGGAATCGTGGATATGAGGCTCGTACACATAGGAAGAGTAGGGATAGTAGGGCTGCTTTAGTTATTAGGTTGATTGTTGTTAGTTCTGGAATGGTTGGTGTGTGTGATGCTCCTAGGAATAGGATGGCTGATAGGGTGTTTATTAGTAAGATGTTGGCATATTCAGCTAGGAAGAATAAGGCGAATGGCCCTCCTGCATACTCTACGTTAAATCCTGAGACTAGTTCGGACTCACCTTCAGTTAGGTCGAATGGTGCGCGATTTGTTTCTGCTAGGGTTGAAATATAACATATTGCAGCTAAGGGACAAGCAGGGATTAGAAGACAAATGCTTTCTTGGGTTGTATTGAATGTTTGTAGAGTATATCCTCCAGAGAAGATAATTAATGATAATAGGATTAATCCTAGGCTGACTTCATATGAAATTGTTTGGGCTACGGCTCGTAGTGCTCCGATTAGTGCATATTTTGAGTTTGATGCACAGCCTGATCCTAAAATGGAATATACTGCGAGGCTTGATAATGCTAAGATAAATAGGATTCCCAGGTTTAGGTCTGTAACTGGATATGGTATTGGTATTGGTGCACATAGGGTTATAGCTAGTGTCAATGCAAGGATGGGGGCTGCTAAGAATAGAAATGGGGACGATGTTGATGGGCGGACTGGTTCTTTAATAAATAGTTTTATCCCATCGGCGATTGGTTGCAGGAGGCCGTATGGTCCTACTACGTTTGGTCCTTTGCGCAGTTGTATATATCCTAATACTTTTCGTTCAATTAGTGTTAGAAAGGCTACTGCTAGTAGTACTGGAATGATGTATGCTAAGGGGTTGATTAGGTGGGTTATTAGAATGTTTAGCATGAACTAAGAAGAGGATTTGAACCTCTGGTTGAAAGGGCTTAGGCCTTTTGCAATTACCATGCTCTGCCATCTTAGTATAGCCTTATTTTGGCTTATTATTGTGTTCTCCCTTTGTTTGATTTAGTTGTTTTCATCAATTAGGGGTGGGGCGTACTTTAAGTATGGGCCCCTCTTTTCCGGTCCTTTCGTACTAGGAAAAGTAACGTTACAGATAGAAACTGACCTGGATTGCTCCGGTCTGAACTCAGATCACGTAGGACTTTAATCGTTGAACAAACGAACCCTTAATAGCGGCTGCACCATTAGGATGTCCTGATCCAACATCGAGGTCGTAAACCCTCTCGTCGATATGGACTCTGGGAGAGGATTGCGCTGTTATCCCTAGGGTAACTTGGTCCGTTGATCGGCCTTGTGGCCGGATCATAGTTGGTCAGATTTTCTGTGACTTAGAAGTGTCTTTCTTGGTTTTAGGTTTTGGTCCCAGTCCACTCGGAGGATGTCTTTTTCTCCGTGGTCGCCCCAACCGAAGGTAAAACTCCATGTCCACTAGGTTTGTGCTCTTAAGTTAGTTGTTTAACATGGTTGGGTTTGTACCTTAAGCTCCAAAGGGTCTTCTCGTCTTGTATTTTTATACCCGCTTCTGCACGGATAGATCAATTTCACTGACTTGAAAAGGGAGACAGTTAAGCCCTCGTTTAGCCATTCATACAGGTCTTTATTTAAAAGACAAGTGATTGCGCTACCTTTGCACGGTCAAAATACCGCGGCCGTTAAACTTGTGGTCACTGGGCAGGCTGGACCTCCTATACTTTGATGTTTGCAGGAGGCGATGTTTTTGGTAAACAGGCGAGGCTTATGTTTGCCGAGTTCCTTCCTTTTCTTTTAGTCTTTCCTTGGAAGCACTCCAGTGTGGGGTTAACGATTTGGGTATTGTGGGTTTTTCTTGTTTGTTTTGTTGTACACATTTCCCTCTATTTTTGGGTTCGTTAATTACCAGTGGTTAGTCCGATCTGGTTTACACGTGTGCTTGGAGAAGGGCGTGCCTTCTTGTTACTCATTTTAGCATGGTCTCTTCCATGTTAGCATGGGGCGGCCTAATAGTTTTAGGGGGTTTGGATTGTTTATCAGAATAATAAACTTTTGGCCGTTTGAGCTTTAACGCTTTCTGTTCAGATGGCTGCTTTTAGGCCCACTAAAACGGCATGTTTTGTAAAGTATGATCCTTACCCTCCTGTGTAAGGTTGTGTCCTTGGTTAAAGGGGCTGTACCCCCTTTAACTAACTCTCGTGTTTTTCTCTTGTTTTGGCTTAGATGTTTTCTTATTTAATTTGAGGAAGACGAGGCTGAACTTCTATTCATTTCTTAGGCAACCAGCTATCACCAAGTTCGGTAGGTCTGTCACCTCTACCCGGAGCTCTTCCCACTCTTTTGCCACAGAGACGGGTTGGCCCATAAAGGCTGTCTCGGGGTAGCTCACTTGGTTTCGGGGTTTTAAACTAAAGGGCTCTTTGCTTAAGTTGTACTGGCTAAATCATGATGCAAAAGGTACGAGGTTTAGTCTCTGCTTTTTTATGCTTATATGGGTTGTTTCACTTCTCTTTCAGCTTTCCCTTGCGGTACTTTTTCTATTGCTTAAAAAGCCTTTTCTGTCTCCCATACTAAGGCGGTAAAATGGTTTGATTATTATGTTGGGTTTTATGTTTTGTTATTTATATTATCAGTCTGTTTGGATATTTAAGCTAGCTATTTGGCTCAGGGTGATCCAATTTGCATGGATGTCTTCTCGGTGTAAGGGAGATGCTTAACTATCTCAGCCACGCCCTGAGTTTGATCCAAGTGCACCTTCCGGTACACTTACCATGTTACGACTTGCCTCCCCTTGTCCTTGCTTTTGTGTGAGTTACATTTTTGTGCGGTTGACAGGGGAGAGTGACGGGCGGTGTGTACGCGCCTCAGAGCCGGGTTCAAAAGGACTCTCTGTTTCCTTTTTACTACTAAATCCTCCTTCAAGCATTTTTTCATGGTGCTGTTCGTATTATTCTATGTTAGAAAATGTAGCCCATTTCTTCCCACTTCGTGCGCTACACCTCGACCTGACGTTTTGGATTGTGTCCATTTTGCTTACTATGAGTCCTTCACAGGGTAAGCTGACGACGGCGGTATATAGGCGGGGTTAACTAGAAGTGGTGAGGTTTAACGGGGGTTATCGGTTCTAGAACAGGCTCCTCTAGGGGGGTCTGAGGCACCGCCAAGTCCTTTGGGTTTTAAGCTGACGCTCGTAGTACCCGGGCGGACGTCTGTGTGATTAAACGTCTAGGTTTACGACTGAGCATAGTGGGGTATCTAATCCCAGTTTGTTTCTCAGTTTTCGTGGGGTCAGGTGGGCGTGTTAAAGCTACTTTCGTACTAGGTCTTCGGACTCTCAGAAGCGTATGACGGCCAAGAGGCCCTTTGGCTTTATTTTTGCTCTCCTTAACCACCCTTTACGCCGTAGCTATCAACTAGGGCCTCTCGTATAACCGCGGTGGCTGGCACGAGTTTTACCGGCCCTACTTAGCACTAACTAAGTCAAGTTTTCACTTATGGCTTAATATCTGTCACTGCTGAATTCCCTTGGGGGTGTGGCTTGGCAAGGCGTCTTGGGCTATGAATAATGTGCCTGATGCCTGCTCCTCGTCCCCGGGCAGGGGATTAAGGGCATCCTCACAGGGCTGCGGAGACTTGCATGTGTAAGTTGTGCTAAAGCTGATAGTAAAGTCAGGACCAAGCCTTTGTGCATGCGGGGCTTTTTAGGGTCCATCTTAGCATCTTCAGTGCTATGCTTTGTGTTAAGCTACGCTAGC